AATTTAATGAATCTTCCACTTATTTGATGGGATGGTTAAGAGATTATTTATGGTTAAACTCTTCACAACTTATCAATGGCTATAATCCATTTGGTATGAATAGTTTGTCGGTTTGGGCGTGGATGTTCTTATTTGGACATCTTGTTTGGGCTACGGGATTTATGTTCTTAATTTCATGGCGTGGATATTGGCAGGAGTTGATTGAAACTTTAGCATGGGCTCATGAACGCACACCTTTGGCCAATTTGATTCGATGGAGAGATAAACCGGTGGCTCTTTCCATTGTACAAGCAAGATTAGTTGGATTAGCCCACTTCTCAGTAGGTTATATATTCACATATGCGGCTTTCTTGATTGCCTCTACATCGGGCAAATTTGGTTAATTTTTTGTGTTGTCTTCGCGATAATCTCATTTCTTTCGATGGAAAAGGGAGTCCCCTTTTTATACACTTTTACATCTAGGATCCGACTTGTATCATTGATACTAATAGGAACTGAACCATTATGGCAAGGAAAAGTTTGATTCAGCGGGAGAAAAAAAGACAAAAATTGGAACAAAAATATCATTTGATTCGTCGATCCTCAAAAAAAGAAATAAGCAAAGTAGCATCGTTGAGTGATAAATGGGAAATTCATGGAAAGTTACAATCTCTACCACGTAATAGTGCACCTACACGTCTTCACCGACGTTGTTTTTTGACCGGAAGGCCGAGAGCTAACTATCGAGACTTTGGGTTATCCGGACACATACTTCGTGAAATGGTTCACACATGTTTGTTGCCGGGGGCAACAAGATCAAGTTGGTAAGGATAAAAAGAAAATTTTTTCATTTCTATGATCATCATCGATCGTAGAGAGACCCTTTACCATTCTGTACAAATAGGTTATTCTATTTGTACAGATCTGGTAGAGGGCACATTCGCTTTTTGTTTGTCCATTCGTTCTCAGTCCTTTTCTTCGGCGCGGGGTAGAGCAGCTTGGTAGCTCGCAAGGCTCATAACCTTGAGGTCACGGGTTCAAATCCTGTCTCCGCAAAATTTGAATTTTGTCAAAAGTTTGAGGTTTGAATCTGTTAACTAGTAAGTTAATTAAATACTACAGTATATTCGTTAATTTAGTTAATGTTAATTTAGTAATTAGGTTTGTTTGTTTTGATTTTGAAGTGAGAAAAAAAAGACCGAGACGGATAGAATCACTACACTATCATCATACACTATAACTATAAGCCAAATTCTTTATATTTAATATTCTCATAGTAAATTAAATAAAATTACTTTCCCTTGAGCGGATAGCGGGAATCGAACCCGCGTCTTCTCCTTGGCAAAGAGAAATTTTACCATTCGACTATATCCGCATTTTTTCCTTCTTTAGAAGGAATATGTCCCTAGTACATACATATATAATATATATGTGTGGATGATATTTGTGTAGAGTCGGACCCGATACTTTACTTCAAACTTCAAGTGAATTCCAATTTCATTCTTTATTTATTTTATTCAATTCATTCAAGAAATTTTAATTTGACCCCTCCCTCTAATTTTTTTGTTTGTATTTTTTGTTTTTTGGGGGGGTTATTGTTATATTGTTTCAATTTTACTGTGTCTCACAACCCGTAAAGAATTCGGATTAGGGGGAGGGGTCATTTTTGGATCGGGAACAAATAGGTTCAAGAGATGAGAGAATTAAGGATACCCACCAGAAAGACTAATCCAATCCATAATGATGTACCAGAAAATACAATATTTTTGTTACTTGACCAACCATCGGGAGAAGCAAATACAACGGGTACGCTAATCAATAAGATTGATGAAGTAGCAATTAATGCAAAAACAGCCAATTGGAAAGCTATAGTCATATGTATAATCCTCCAAGCTATCAACAAACGAACTATACCATTTGATCCCTCTATCAATCATTGTACTAAAAGTAATAAATGTATCACGGAGGGATTTTCTACTATTACTATGAAATTCATTGATTCTATATAATATGACTTATTTACTACTTTAATTTCATATTTAATTTACCACTTTATTCAAAGATAGAACCACAGGGCATTTTTTCATTAATAATTAAATATGAAATACTTAAATGGGCATCATAGATCATATGTTTCTATATAATATACAGAAAAAAATAAAAAATGGATGATCGCTCTATCAACTTACACCTAATACTTTTATACAACTTGTGATAGTATCGGCTCATCTAACCATGTTCTATTCGGGGGAATAAGAATAAAATAGAAATTGACTTATGTTGGAGAGATGGCTGAGTGGTTGATAGCTCCGGTCTTGAAAACCGGCATAGTTATTTTTCAGAACTATCGAGGGTTCGAATCCCTCTCTCTCCTTTTGCTTGTTCAATAGAACTGTTTTCTTATTTTATTTATTAGTTTTGATTTTGCTGGTCCGTTAAAATAAAAAAACAAAGAGAATGGCTCGGCTAGGTGAGATAGCCGAGCCAGAAAAAACAGAAATGAAATTTCTAAATTACATAG